TTCTGGGGAGAATACCCAACAACCGTTTCCATTGAGTGAATAATGGATCCCGATCCTAAAAATAATAAGGCTTTGGAATAGGCATGAGTAATCAAATGAAATAAAGCACTTCGATAAGACCCCATACCTAGAGCTAGCATCATATAACCCAATTGAGACATTGTGGAATAAGCTAAACCTCTCTTAATGTCTTTTTGAGCAAGAGCTAAAGTAGCTCCTAATAATACAGTTATTATTCCTACTAACGAGATAAAATTCATTATGTAAGGTATAACTATAAAAAGAGGAAGAAGACGGGCTACAATAAAGATTCCTGCTGCTACCATAGTAGCGGCGTGTATAAGAGCGGAAATAGGAGTGGGTCCCTCCATAGCATCAGGTAACCATACATGAAGGGGAAATTGTGCCGATTTAGCAACAGCACCGGCAAATAATAGACCAGCACACAAAGTAACAAATAAAAAATTGACTTCATTATCCACAATCAAGTTATTGCATATTTCGAATAAATCCCGAAATTCGAAACTACCCGTTATCCAAAAAAAACCCAAAATTCCTAATAATAAACCAAAATCCCCTATACGATTAGTTACAAAAGCTTTTTGGCAAGCATTTGCTGCAAGAGGTCGTGTAAACCAAAATCCTATTAATAGATAGGAACATACCCCAACCAATTCCCAAAAAATATAAATTTGTATCAAATTAGAACTAGTAACTAATCCCAACATGGAAGTACTGAAAAAACTCATATAAGCAAAAAATCTCAAATACCCTTGATCATGAGCCATATAATTATCACTATAAACAAGAACCATAATTCCAACAGTAGTAATTAATATTGACATAATAGAAGTAAGTGGGTCGATCAAATAACCGAATTCTAAAGAAAAATCATTAATAATCACCCAAGACCAGACATATTGATAGATAGAATTTCTATTTATTTCTTGAATAGATAGATTGATTGCAAAAAGCATGACTATACTTAACAATAAAACACTCTGAAAGGACCACATACGACGAAGGTTTTTTGTTGTCGTTGGAAAAAGAAGAAGTCCTATCCCTATTAATAGAGGAATTGAAAGTGGAATCAAAGGTATGATCCACCCGTATTGATATATATGTTGCATAAAAGGTTTTAAAAATTTTTTAATTAATAGTTTGCGATTCACTAGATCTTGCCTCTTTCAAATTCAAAGAAATCAATAAAAGTCAAGATATGGACTAAGTTACAAGTTAAACTAAATTAATTGTAATTTTAATATAATTAATTTTATATGCCCGAAGTTTTTGCTAAATCCTTCAAATATTCAAACCACGGAGTTACGTTTGGTCAAACGATACGAAAGCTAGAAATTCCAAATCTTGAAAACTAAAAATCCTCTTTCTACAACTTTGACCGCTTAATAGCAAAAGTAGGGCTCTTATCTTAAACCTTGTTGTAGGATATTTTTTTGCACCTAACTAAAATAGAAAATGATGAAAATCCAAACGAACGGTTTTGGATTCTTTTTTTAGAGATTTTTAGAGAGGTTAAACTTCATTTTTATAACAATAACACAGCAGATTCTATAGATATAGATAAATATAGACTTGAATTTGAATAATAAATAATACCAAGTTAAAGGTACCAATTAAGACAAACTATTTTGCAGATATTTAAAAAAATATTTGATGGAATAAAAAGTCTGAAAAAAAAAATAACATCTCTATATTCTTTTTTTTTTACTATTTAATAATAGTAAAATCTTTTTATTATTTTATTGATTCAATTTGCACATATCTCTCCTAACTCGACTTAACTTATTTTTTTTGAGCAATAGATGTCTTTCACATCCAGCTATAACAATAAGGAATCCCCTTTTTAAATATTAAATGGCAGTTCCAAAAAAGCGTACTTCGACATCAAAAAAGCGTATTCGTAAAAATATTTGGAAAAAGGGGGGATATTGGACAGCGTTAAAAGCTTTTTCGTTAGGTAAATCCCTTTTTACCGGGAATTCTAAAAGTTTTTTTGTACAGCAAACAACTAAGTAATATAAGGTTGGAAAAAAAAAGAATCCATTCAAAAAATGAACCTCCAACCTTATATATTTTTTTTATAGAAAATTATACAAACTTATAAAAATCCATTATGCATTATCTAGTTAATTGGGCTAATCAATCTCAAATGTAACTCAACTCATTCTTTCTATAAAAAAAAAGATTTTTGATTATTCAATAAAAAAAATAGGAATACTTCTTTTTTTTTGTAACAAACTAATAAATACAAGATAAAAGATTTACCTTTGTTTGTCTCAGTTTGAAGATGGGGAGGCTTTTTTCCCCATCGACATATTTAACACAGTTATAATATAGAATAATAAGAATTTGGGTCTATTTTTTCTATCTGTTTTCTAGTTTAGTTATGTTCGTTAATTAAATCATTAATTTAATAAAATAGATTTTTTGAATTCTATCTCTTGATGGAGGTAGACCTTTCTAGTTCCAAGAGCTCAAGCATAAAAAAATCAAATCCACGAAAACCACAAAACCCTAAATGAAAATAACGAACCCTCAACTCGTTCTTTGAATGGATTTTTATTCAGTAATGTAAACTCTTTCTGAAAAAATATATAGTATACTGCATTTAGTTATTCAATCTCGACGATTTTTTGATGATAGATTATTATAAGTTCAAGACAAGCCGCTATGGTGAAATTGGTAGACACGCTGCTCTTAGGAAGCAGTGCTAGAGCATCTCGGTTCGAGTCCGAGTGGCGGCATGCCATCTTCTAAAAAAGAGAAAAAGATCGTATAATAAATTCAACTCCCAATTTCAATTTAAGAGACTCTTCTTTTCTTTTTTAATTTAAGATTTTTTATGATATTTGCAACCTTAGAACATATATTAACTCATATTTGCTTTTCAATCGTTTCAATCAGAATTACAATTTGGCTAATAAGCTTTTTTTTAGAAGATGAAATCGAACAATTATATGATTCATCCGAAAAGGGGATGATAGTTACTTTTTTTTGTCTAACAGGATTATTAGTTACGCGTTGGATTTATTCGGGACATTTTCCACTAAGCGATTTATCAGAATCATTAATCTTTCTTTCGTGGAGTTTCTCCCTTATTCATATAGTTCCGTTTTTAAAAAAAAAAAAAAATTATTTAAGCACAATAACCGGTTCAAGTGTCCTGTTGACCCAAGGCTTTGTTACTTCTGGTCTTTTAACTAAAATAGAACAATCTTCAATATTAGTACCTGCTCTTCAATCTGAATGGTTAATAATGCACGTAACTATGATGATAGTGGGCTATGCGTCTCTTTTATGCGGATCTTTATTTTCAATAGCACTCCTAGTTATTACATTGAGAAAAAACAGAACAATTTTTTGTCAAAGTAATCCTTTGTTATTAGTAACTGAATATTTTTTCATTGGTGAAATCAAATACATGAATGAAAGAGCTAATTTTTTGTCAAATACTTCTTTTTTTTCTACTAAGAATTATTACAGGTATCAATTGATTCAACAATTAGATTGTTGGAGTTATCGGGTTATTAGTCTAGGGTTTCTGTTTTTAACCGTAGGTATTCTTTCGGGAGCAGTGTGGGCTAACGAAGCGTGGGGATCATATTGGAATTGGGACCCAAAAGAAACTTGGGCATTTATTACTTGGACCGTATTCGCGATTTATTTACATACCCGAACAACTAGAAAGACGCAGGGTTCCAACTCAGCAATTGTAGCCTTTATAGGCTTTCTTATAATTTGGATTTGCTATTTTGGGGTCAATTTATTAGGAATAGGGCTGCATAGTTATGGTTCATTTACAGTAATATCAAACTGAATTCAAGAAAGGAATCTTGTGAATCTAACTGAGTCTAGTATATATATATACTAAAAAACTTTAGTTGAACCACGCGTGAATCAAATAAAATATTTGATTCACACGGTTCGTGCTTATTGCCCCTACGGGATTAAATTAACATTTTAAAACTTTACTTACAAATTGACGAGAAAAGCTTTCTTTTTTCATTCTAGAACTTTTTAATTACAAAATTAACAATTTATAAATCATAGGTTTTTTATTTTAGTTATGAAAACTTTTTATAAGAAAGAATTAGATAGAATAACTTCGACTTTGTCAACTGATAGTGAAAAAAAGAAATCAGGGTACATACCAATACCTAGTATGGGTAAAAAGAGAGAAATTGAAAGAAATAACTCGCGCGGTCCAGAATCAACTAAAGAACAATTTTGAATATTAAGGAACTTGTATCCATAGAAAATTTGTCGTGACATAGATAATGAATAAATAGGAGTTAATATCATTCCAATTGCCATTACAAAAGTAATTAGTATTTTTGGCATTAAAAGAAATTTTTGACTAGTAATTATTCCAAAGAATATTATTAATTCCGCAATAAAACCACTCATACCCGGTAATGCAAGGGAAGCCATGGAAAAGCTACTAAACATCGTGAACATTTTTGGCATTTGGATAGCTATTCCACCCATTTGATCAAGGTAAACAAGGCGGAGTCTATCATAAGTGGTACCTGCCAAGAAAAAAAGCGCAGCACCAATAAATCCATGTGATATTATTTGTAAAAGGGCTCCATTGAGTCCTGTATCCGTTATCGATCCAATGCCTATAATTATGAAACCCATATGAGATACGGAAGAATAGGCTATTCTTTTTTTTAAATTTCGTTGGCCAAGAGATGTTGAAGCTGCATAGATTATTTGTATTGTACCTACTATGACTAAACACGGCGAAAATAGAGAATGGGCGTGAGATAATAATTCCATATTGATCCGTACCAACCCATACGCTCCCATTTTTAATAGGATTCCGGCCAGAAGCATACACGTACTGTAATGTGCTTCTCCGTGGGTATCTGGTAACCATGTATGTAGGGGTATAATCGGCGATTTGACAGCAAAAGCAATAAAAAATCCAATATAGAATATTATTTCCAAGGCTACAGGATACGACTGATTAGCTAACGTTTCAAAATTTAATGTTGGTTCATTGGAACCATATAAAGCGATACCCAAAACTCCCATTAAGAGAAAAACAGAACCCCCTGCCGTGTACAAAATAAATTTTGTAGCTGAGTATAGACGTTTTTTTCCTCCCCACATAGATAGAAGTATATAAACAGGAATTAATTCTAACTCCCACATGAGGAAAAAAAGTAAAAGGTCCCGACAAGAAAATGATCCTATTTGACCACTATACATTGCTAACATCAGGAAATGAAATAATCGAGAATCTCGAGTAACGGGCCAAGCTGCTAAAGTCGCTAAGGTAGTGATAAATCCGGTTAGTAAAATAAGTCCTATAGAAAGTCCGTCTATTCCTAATCTCCAATGGAAATCAAAAAAATGGATCCATTCATAATCCTCTGTTAGTTGGATTAATGGATTATCCATTTGACAATGATAACAGAATGTATAAGTCGTTAGAAGTAGTTCTAATATACATATAAATATAGTATACTGACGAGTGACCTTATTTCCTCTATGGGGAAGAAAAAAGATTAAGGAACCACTAAATATTGGAAAAATTACAATTGTTGTTAACCAAGTAAAAAAATTCGTAGTAAATACAAGATATGCTTGGACCAGACAAACCTGTACTCAAACTAGTTTGAGTACAGGTTTGTCGGTAAAAAAATCAAATGGATTCAACTAAAATTGTCTCGAATATATCAATAAGCTAGACCCATACTGCGGGTTGTTTCATTAGATAAGTAAACTCGAACACTCAAGAACTCGGTTGGGCAGGCAGATTCACATCTTTTACAACCAACGCAGTCTTCTGTTCTTGGAGCAGAAGCAATTTGTTTAGCTTTACACCCGTCCCAGAGTATCATTTCTAATACATCAGTCGGGCAGGCTCGGACACATTGAGTACAGCCTATACACGTATCATAAATCTTTACTGAATGCGACATTTAATCTATTCATTTTGAATATCAGAAATTTTCCACCTAGTAAATTTATAAATAAAACCTATATTTAGATACCAGACGAATCAACAAGTTATCAGAATTTTTCTAATCAATGTACGTACTTCTGAATTGATTTATGACAAAGGTCCAAGATACTTTGATTTCATAGGTTTTTGTAAACACTATTATACCTTAATGTAGCAAACATACTAATTCTAATTACCTTTTGATTCTGACTATTGAAAGTAATATCCCTAATACTAATCACTAATACTAATCACTAATACTAATTATTCAATAAATTCGATTGGTTAATACGAGTGGATTTTCGGTTACGATAAATTAATGAAACAATAGCCAGTCCAATAGCTGCTTCAGCGGCTGCAATAGCTATAACAAAAATTGTGAAAATGTCCCCTTTTAATTCACGATTATCAAAAAAATTAGAAAATGTTACAAAATTTATATTAACTGCATTTAATATAAGTTCAAGACACATAAGAGCTCTAACCATATTTCGACTTGTGATCAATCCATAGATCCCAATAGAAAATAAATAAGCACTCAACACAAGGATATGTTCGAGCATCATTAACCAACTCCTTATCAATCTTATTCAATTGAATCTAAACACCAACTCAATCGAATCGATTGAATCACATATAACAAGTAGTTGATACGTGAATTGCTTATTTACTATTGACGGGCTACAACAATCGCACCTATTAAAGCAACTAAAAGAATTATTGAAACAAGTTCAAATGGAAGAAAAAAATCTGTTGATAAATGAACCCCAATTTGTTGATTATTAGTTATCAAATCTTGCTCTAGAATCTGGTTTGATTTTGTAGTCCAAATAATAGCATCCCATGACATATCTAGAATAGTACTAATTAGTGAAATAAAAAGAGTTGTACAAACTATGGAAGTAATTGCATCGCCAATATTCCAAAGATTTTCCTCTTTGAAATATTCTGAACCGTTCATGAACATCACAGCAAAAATGATTAAAACATTTATAGCCCCTACGTAAATGAGTAACTGTGCAGCAGCTACAAAGTAGGAGTTCAATAGAAGATAGAATAATGATATACAAACAAGAACGAATCCCAGCGAAAAAGCAGAATAAATTGGGTTGGAAAGTAACACAACTCCCTGACCTCCTAAAATTAGACCCGATCCTAGAAAGACTAAAAGAAAATCATGTATTGGTCCAGATAAATTCATTTACAAAAAAATAGAAATTGAAATATTTCATGACTTTATTGACCGTAGCAGGAAAAAAGAAGTAACTCCTTTTTTTATAAAACTTCTTTTAATTAAATGCAATGTGAGTTGCTGTAGATAGTGTTATTAGAGTACTCTCTCGTTTAATATCCTTTTAATATCTTAAAGAATACTTTTAAAGTATATCTATTGTGAAAATAATTACTCTAATTCTAATTTGAATCTAATATAGAAAATATAATATAGAAAAGAAACAGATTTTCTATTAATAAATTGTTTAAAAGTTTGAATTGATGAAAGAAATTATTCTTTTAGATGCAAATAAGACCTTATTTCATTTTTAGTTTTTTTGAATCAATAAATTCAATTGAAAGTTTTAGAGATTTTGTATTTTAGGTAAATTCGAAATTGTTCGAATTGTGTAATCGTCACTTACGGATATCGGTAACCGACCCAACGAAATTTGATTATAATTCAACTCATGACGATCATAAGTAGAAAGTTCATATTCTTCAGTCATCGATAAACAATTTGTTGGACAATACTCAACACAATTACCACAAAATATACAGATTCCAAAATCAATACTGTAATTAAACAATTGTTTCTTTCGAATATTGGTTTCCAATTTCCAATCAACAACAGGTAGATCTATAGGGCATACACGAACACATACTTCACAAGCAATGCATTTATCAAATTCAAAGTGGATTCGGCCTCTGAAACGCTCAGGTGTAATCAGCTTTTCATAGGGATATTGAATAGTTATAGGTAAACGATTCGCATGAGCTAAGGCAATTATGAAACCTTGACCAATGTACCTGGCAGCTCGTACTGTTTGTTGACCATAATTTATGAACTCAGTTACCATAGAAAACATGTCGTGAATTTTAGATAAATAAAAAAAAGTTTTTATGCTTGTTTCTTTCTCTTGTTTGAGATAAGTTATGAATACAGAATATTATTTTACAATGAAAAAAGTTGGAACGAAGTTGTTAACAATAGATTACCTAAAGAAATAGGTAAAAGAAATTTCCATCCAAAACTTAATAGTTGGTCCATTCGTAGCCTTGGTAAAGTCCATCTTGTTGCAATAGAAATAAACAAGAACAAATAAGTTTTAGCTAATGTAATAAGTATACCGATTATTGTTCCAAACACTTTACCCGTTTTAGTGATGTCAAAAAACTTAGGAATGAATTCGTATGCAATAGAAAAATTCCAACCTCCTAAGTAAAGAACTGTTATAAATAATGAAGAAACTAGTAGATTTAGATACGAAGCAATGTAAAATAAACCAAATTTGATACCTGAATATTCCGTTTGATAACCCGCCACTAATTCTTCTTCTGCTTCTGGTAAATCAAAAGGCAATCTCTCACACTCCGCTAGAGAAGAACTTAAAAAAATGCTAAACCCTATGGGTTGACGCCATATATTCCACCCCCAAAAACCATATTTTGATTGGGCTTCAACTATATCAACTGTACTTGGACTGTTAGATAATCATAGTCGATGATAACACCAATGTTCACATCGCTATTACAGAACCGTACATGAGATTTTTACCTCATACGGCTCCTCAGAGGTCACAAATAAATTTAAGGTAAAGGTATCTCGCTATTATTTATCTTTTTCTGGAAGAAATCTGTCTTTAAAGTTAAGGTTCAAAATTATACCAACGAAATTCTGTTTGCTGTACTTATAAAATATATTTAAAATAATATATATATATAGTTAGTTAAAAAGCGCTTTTGAATTGATCTTATCTTTTTTGAATCATAAAAATGTCATTTTTTTGTTGATGAATAATCCAATCCTTCAATAAAAGACTGTTTAAAGTATTTTTATAACAATAGTGCATAGATATTTCAACCTATTTTTTTTTTATTTACGAAAAAGAATTAGACCTTACATTTTAATTCAAAACTCATAACAAGAGTTCCCTTTTTAGAACTAAAATAAATATATATATATGAAAATGAAAAAGAATCAAAAAAAAGACCCCCTCTTTTTTTTTGAATTATTCTTTTTTATTCCGTTCCTATTCTCCTTTCTTCATAACTCATAAAAGGGCTTAAACTTTAACCAAAATAAAAGATTATCTCGTTCGTGATAGTTATTTATTTAATCAGTGAATAGGAGCATACTTTGGATCGGAATTGTGGGGAATACTTCTTGAGTGTTTCTACCAACCTAAAGCCCCAATTGAATTTCTTTTTCTATACAGAAATCCCTTTTTTGGTAACTTATGAAATCTGCATTATCAACTCTTTACTAAACCTTTGTGTATTTTAGTCTTCCTAATCATCCACTCGTTTTTTGTTTAACCTACCCTTATGTGTTAAATGTTAATAGACGTGTCGTAATAGATAATAAAATAAAAATCTTGCGGAGTTAGTCGTTTGAACCCGCTTCAAGTCATCATCCTTAAGTAACGAATCTTGGGGTAAACAGTCTCTACTGCTTATGCTTACTTAATTAATCCTTGTACGTAGGAAATGAGACTTAACCTCTTTTTTACTGCAAATTTTTAAGCTGTTTTTGTTCACCCATATAACTATCTGCTTTAAGCCATCAACCAAAATAAAAAAGAATGAATAAAAAAATGTCCATATTAAACTCTTTTTAAGCCTAAAAAAAAATAGAGAGGAAATTTTGTGTCTCAACGAATCACACGTAGAGATATTGATAATATACACAGAGCTAATGGTATTTCATAACTAATTGATTGAGCAGTAGCCCTTAGACCACCTAAAAAGGAATATTTATTATTTGAGCCATATCCCGACATAAGAAGTCCAATAGGAGCAACGCTTGAAATCGCGATCCATAAAAAAACGCCAATAGTAAGATCGGATAGAACAAAGTGATAGCCAAATGGAATTACTGAATAGCTTAGTAAAACGGATATGACTGCTATCGATGGTCCGATACTGAATAAACGGCCATCTCCCCGAGATGGAAGAAGATTTTCTTTGAAAAGTAATTTTACACCATCCGCTAGAGCTTGAAGAATTCCTAAAGGGCCAGCGTATTCAGGTCCAATACGTTGTTGTATCCCTGCAGATATTTCTCTTTCTAACCAAACAATCACCAATACACCTATTGTGATTCCTAATACAAGACCAAAAATAGGGACAAGTATCCATAGGATCTCATAGACCCCTTTTAAGGATTCCAATCTGGAAAAGGGATTAATCGATTGTATTTCAGTTGTATCCATTATTATTTTAATCATTTTAACGATCAACTTCTCCCATAATGATATCTATACTACCTAGTATTGTCATAATATCAGCCAATTTCATTCTTTTAACTAACTGAGGAAGAATTTGCAAATTGATAAATCCTGGTGGACGGATTTTCCATCTCCATGGAAAAACGCCTGGATCTCCTATCAAAAAAATTCCCAATTCGCCCTTTGGGGCTTCGACTCTAACATAAAGTTCTTGTTTAGATAACTCAAAGGCTGGAGAGGTTTTTTTACTAATAAACCGATATTCAAAATCATTCCAGTCAAAATATTTTACTATATCAAAGCGTCGGGTTTCCAAATTTTCATAGGGTCCCCCCGGAATTACTTCTAAAGCCTGTTGTATTATTTTTACGGATTCTGTCATTTCACCGATTCGTACTAAATAACGAGCTAAGGAATCGCCCTCTTTTTGCCATTGAACTTCCCAATCCAATTGGTAATAACACTCATAATCATCAACTTTACGAAGATCCCATTGTATTCCGGAAGCTCGTAGCATGGGTCCTGATAAACCCCAATTTAGTGCTTCTTCCCCGGTAACTACTCCTACGCCCTCAACTCGTTTTAAAAAAATAGGATTACGTGTAATAAGCTTTTGATATTCAGTAACCGCTGTTAAAAAGTAATCGCAAAAATCCAAACATTTATCTATCCATCCATAAGGAAGATCGGCAGCTACTCCTCCAATACGAAAAAAATTATGCATCATTCGCATACCGGTAGCAGCTTCAAATAGGTCATATATCAATTCTCTTTCTCGAAAAGTATAGAAGAAAGGCGTCTGTGCACCAATATCTGCCATAAAGGGACCAAGCCATAATAAATGGGAAGCTATCCGACTTAACTCCAACATAATGACTCGGATATAGCTAGCTCTTTTAGGTACTTGAATATTACCTAATTGTTCAGGCCCGTTCACGGTTATTGCTTCTGTGAACATAGTAGCTAAATAATCCCATCGAGTTACATAGGGCAAATATTGTATAATTGTTCGATTTTCAGCAATTTTCTCCATCCCTCTGTGTAAATAACCTAATATAGGTTCACAATCAATAACATCTTCACCATCTAGAGTAACAATGAGTCGAAGAACACCGTGCATTGATGGGTGTTGTGGTCCCATATTGACTCTCATTAAGTCTTTTCTTGTCGCTGGTACATTCATAAGTTTTTTAACGATTCATTCTTCCATGAATTGCTGAAAGTTAAAAGAAATTAATCATAATTTAAAATTTAACCAAATAAACTAAGTACTAAAAATAAAAAGCTGCGGCTTTTACAATTAACGAGTTTTTATCTCTCGAATATTCAACTGACCAATTAATTGTTTATAACGTACTGTATTTTTTTTTGCCAAATAAGCCAACAGTCGTTGACGTTTTCCCAAAATTTTTCGTAAACCTCTCTGAGATAAATAGTCTTTTTTGTGTAGTTCCAAATGTGAAGTAAGTCTCTGGATCCTATTGGTAAACCAGAATACTTGAAATTCAACAGAACTTCTATTTTCGTCTTCCGAAATGAGTGTATTTTTTAACATTCAAAATTCTCCCTTCGCACCTTACAGATATGTATTTTACCAATGAGTAATAATAATGCTATTAATTTTAATGGAGTGCAGTATATGCGTGAATTTCTTTATTACCTCCTATATTTATTAATTCAATATTAATCAATCCGGTTTTAAATGAAATTTAATTCCCATAGGGGAATACAGAAATGCAGTACATTTTTCCATTCAAAAAAGTATATAATTTAGCCCTAATTTATATCATATTGTTTTTAGTATCTATATTTGAATGGGATGTAAGATAGGTCATGTTTGAATCTGTTTCCGTTCATATACCCTCTATCCTCAAAGATATATACGAAAGGTGTACTATCAATCACTTTTCAACCATGGGTACATCTGTAGCTTTAAAATACTGAAACGGCTACCATTAGTGGTATCAAACCAATAGCGATTCAGACAAGCTAAATCTTCTAATCGATAATTAGGCCAAAGAAAATTTTTGAAGTTAATTAATTCTTTTTTTTCTGTATCACGATCTTTCTCTTTGTTCAACAATTGACTAGAGTTGTTTTTGGTCCAAAAAAATAAAGGTATGTCAACAAGATTTCTATTTTGAGTCTTTGAATTGAAACAAATTAGAATTCTGAACTCTCTACGACGTCTGGACGATAAAATATTTTCAGGAACAAGTAAATCCAAAGAATTTGTATCAACATATTCTTCTTCTCGGTATGCTTGATTAGTTTGATGCTTACTTGTATGAATCAAGGAAATATCTAAGGTTTTAGACATAATAAATTGCGCATCATTTTTCACAGATAGACGGGCGGGTTCAATAATGAATACTCCCCTTTTGATTAATCCTGCAAGACTTAAATTCTTATGAATTAGCATTATATTCAAACTCATTTCTCTTCTTTGAATCGAAAATATAGTAATCTTTCTTAGATTTTTCAGTCTAAGCAAGAGACAATAGGTTTTTATATTTTTGCTCATTCTTTGCTTTAAAGGATTGCCCCAGCGTAATTGAAAAAGGAGATAACGTTTCAGAAATAAATCTAGTTCTGCTTCTATCTTACTTTTGTATTGTTTTTTATTTTTATCCTTTTTTATTTTTGATATTGCATAATCTTCTTCAATCTGCTTTTCTTGTTTTCTTGGGAGAAAGGATCCAAGATTTCCTTGATTTTTTTGTGTATCTGATCTATGATCTCCTCCTCTTGCGGATGTTTCCTTTTCTTTTTGATTTCGCTTTTTATTCTTTATGTTTTTATTTGATGATATAACACATTCTTTTTGAGCGATGTTTTTATTTTCCCTAGCAGTATTTTCATTTAAATTAAAATTGCAAATAAATACTTTACTTGGGATAACCCATGGTTTCATTTTATATAGATTATAAAATAGTAGGAATTCTGGAAAGAACCAAAATTCCAAACCCGAGATGGCACGATTTCTTTTTTTTTCATTCATTCCCATCCAATCCAAAAAAGGGTTTTTTGGACTTCGAGAGTTTATTTTAGGATTTGGCTTTTTCAAACGTGTAAGGTAAAAAAGGCGGTTTTTATCACTTATTTGATAATTCTTACTATCATTATCAATTTGATTTTGATTACTCCTGGTATTGATCTTGATCCAAGTCTCAATATCAATTTTTTTTATCTTATAAAAATTTAAAATTTTCCAATTAAAAATTTTTTTATCATAATTCTTTTTTCTATATCTAATACTATGCGTTCTCAGATAATGATAGATAGAATTCTTTTCTAATTTATCAAAAGAGTTATGTTTATGTGTGTTAGAATTAGAAAAGAATTCTGGGTTTTTATTTACCTTTACCTTTTGTTCAAAAGGTGAGTCATAAATAAACGAGTTTCTCCTTTTTTCATAATTAATATATTGATATGCCAAAAGGTCATGTTTATATTTATAGTTTTTTTTAAAATTCTCTTTTTCATTCAATATCAATAATAAATATACTTCAGAATTTTTTTGTTTTTTCGAATGAATTAATTGATCCTTTTCAGCGAAATTCAATTTGTAATTTTGATTTTGAACTATATTATGTTGGTTAATTCTATTTCGCCAGTTTGCTGATATCAATTTAGACCACCTAATTGCGGATAAATCATATTGATAATGCTCTTTTAACCAACCTTTCCACGAATACGTTCGATAATTTGTAAATTTCTTACAATTTAATTCAGAATTGAGTAATCCTTGTCTTTCGAAAAAGTTTTTTATTTTATTCTTAATAAAAAAAAGTGTCCCGCGGTAGTGAAAAACAGATCTTAATTTATACAAGTTAATAGCTTCGGTTTGTGATAATTTATAAAATATATATGCTTGAGACAAATAGGATAAGTCACAAAAAAGATGTGAATTTTTCTTATTATTTATCGTAGCAATCGATTTTTTTATATTTGAAATAAAGTAAATTGTATTGTAGTTTTTTTTATTAATTCTTTCGTAAGTTGTTTCATTAATGCCTTTATCATCCCTATATTTTTTTTTTGATTCAATAAAAGATTGTGTATTGAGTCTGGAAATATTAATGATAAATAAAAAAATATTTATGTATAGTTTTTCGACAAAAATTTTTATAAAAGAATCGAATTTGGAGATTAATCGGTCATTTCGTTTTTTTACTATTTTCAAAATCATTTTGGAAAATTTGAATTTCTTAATATTAGAACTCATTTTGTTAGGACTAATATAGATTCGCGGATTTTTTTTTGTTTTCGCTTTTGTAATTTTTTTTATTTGATTTCTAATTTTGTTTGTTCTATTATAGGTCTTGTTTTTTTTTTCTGTTAGCGAAGAGTTTGGCCAATGTGGAAATCTAATTTGACTAAAGGATTCATTAATTCTCTCATTGCTGATTTTATAATCTTTTTTGCCTGTATTTTCATTCGAATCATATACTTTTCTTAATCCCAATAATCTAATTAGATTTACTTTTGAAAGTTCTTTTATTAGTTTTTTTATAAATAAAAAATTTTTGACAAACCATCTTTTTATTTCTTTTGAAATTGTTACAAAGAATTTAGTTT